AAACCGGAGACTCAACATTGCTATCACAAGAGTTGAAAAACCTTATGGACAACCTAATATTCTGGCAGAATATATAGCTTTACAGTTAAAAAACAGAGTTTCGTTTCGAAAAGCAATGAAAAAAGCTATTGAATTAACTGAGCAAACAGATACAAAAGGAATTCAAATACAAATTGCAGGGCGTATCGACGGAAAAGAAATTGCACGTGTCGAATGGATCAGAGAAGGTAGGGTTCCCCTACAAACCATTCGCGCTAAAATTGATTATTGTTCCTATACAGTTCGAACTATCTATGGAGTATTAGGCATAAAAATTTGGATATTTGTAGACGGAAAATAATGGACCTTTATTTATGTTATTATTCTATCCAGTGATAGAACAATAAATGAAAAACTGTTTTATTTTCCTCCTGTTTGTTGAATCAAATATGAGCTTAATTCTTTTAATTCTATAGGGATGAATAAAAATTTGATTTACATTTTTGGTAGAATTGCTATGCTTAGTGTGTGACTCGTTGTCTTGGTTTTTCTTTAGAGTCAGTATAAAAAAAAAATAGACTGACCACTATTATGAACTAGTAACTATAGAAACTAATAACCAACTTATGGCTTCGTATTGTCGAGATCCCCCAAACAGTCACTATATGAGGTATCGATCATATAGTTGTAGCAACTGCAAATTTTTCCAAAAAAATAAATCGGATTCCGGGTTGTGAATAAAAAGGAGATGTAGATAAATTAAATGGAAAGGCGATAGATAGAAAGAAAAAAATATCAACGATATATGATTCCAATATGTATGGTTTATTAATCATTTTTTTTTTTAAAGGCAGTGTGATAAAGCATCAATACTGAAAAAGTAAAGAGCCCCCAGTTAATAGAAACTGAGGAGATTAACTTAGAAACGCATTTTGTTGGGAGCTCCATTGTCGAGTTCAGGCCTAATCATTGACGGAGAAGCCATGGGAACGACGGAACCCGTGACTGCATAGGATTCTATTGAAAACGAATCCTAATGATTCATTGGGTGGGATGGCGGAACGGACCAGGAACCTATTAATTCAAATTTTCTGAAACAGTCATGGGTTGACCCTACAAATGAAGCAGAAAAGAGTCAATATTCGCCCGCGAAACATTTTTTGGATTAAAATTTTTTTTTTAGAAAAGATTTAAATAAAAAGAAATATAAAAAAATAATATAAAATAATATAATTAATATAATTATAATTAATATAATTATATTAATAGAAATAGAAATTATCTTGTGAAATATATATCTTGTGGATAAAGATAAATATATCTTGCATGCAGCTTTCCTATGTAATATCAATAAAATAAATCCAATTTATTAGTGTATTGTATTATTAATAAAATACATGTATATCTGTAATATTATTGAATCCTTTATATTGAATTATATTGAATTGTTTCTTCTTTCGCGAGGAGCCGGATGAGAAGAAACTCTCATGTCCGGTTCTGCAGTAGAGATGGAAGAGGTAAACAACCATCAACTATAACCCCAAAAGAACCAGATTCCGTAAACAACATAGAGGGAGAATGAAAGGAATGTCTTATAGAGGCAATCATATTTGTTTTGGAAGATACGCTCTTCAGGCACTTGAACCCGCTTGGATCACAGCTAGACAAATAGAAGCGGGGCGAAGAGCAATGACCCGATATGCACGTCGTGGGGGAAAAATATGGGTACGTATATTTCCCGACAAACCTGTTACAGTAAGACCTACAGAAACCCGTATGGGTTCGGGGAAAGGGTCTCCCGAATATTGGGTATCTGTTGTTAAACCGGGTCGAATACTTTATGAAATGGGCGGAGTATCCGAAACTGTGGCCAGAGCAGCTATTTCAATAGCTGCGTGCAAAATGCCTATACGAACTCAATTTATTATTGCGGGATAGAGATGTAGAACAAAAGAAAAGGGCATCAGGAATGAGTGCAAAAATACAATTGCGGTTTTTTTTCTGGACAGATAATATTTCTTTTCTTTCTTCATCCTTTGCATTGAAAGAGCAGATAAAAAATGATATGATTCAACCTCAGACCCTTTTAAATGTAGCGGATAATAGCGGGGCTCGAGAATTGATGTGTATTCGAATTTTAGGAACTAGTAATCGCCGGTATGCTCATATTGGTGACGTTATTGTTGCTGTAATCAAAGAAGCAGTGCCAAATATGCCGCTCGAAAGATCAGAAGTTATTAGAGCTGTAATTGTACGTACATGTAAAGAACTCAAGCGTGAAAACGGTATGAGAATACGATATGATGACAATGCTGCAGTTGTCATTGATCAAGAAGGAAATCCAAAAGGGACTCGAGTTTTTGGTGCAATTGCCAGGGAATTGAGAGAATTCAATTTCACAAAAATCGTCTCATTAGCTCCTGAAGTATTATAAATATTAGTAGATAGAATTATGATTGATATAGTAGAATATCTGAAATAGATAAATTGGTAGATTGTGTCTCAAGCATATACTTTTTTATGAATTCATAAAAAAAAAAAAAAAAAAAATAAACACGTTGATTATATCAAAATTTGGAGGCAACTATAATTATAGTTCATCATGGGTAGGGACACTATTGCCGAAATAATAACTTCTATAAGAAATGCTGACATGAAAAAAAAAGGAACGGTTCGAATAGCATCTACAAATGTCACCGAAAACATTGTTAAAATACTTCTACGAGAGGGTTTTATTGAAAACGTTAGAAAACATCGAGAAAGTAATAAAAATTTCTTAGTTTCAACCCTGCGACATAAAAGAACTAGGGAAAGAATATATAAAACAATTTTAAAGCGTATCAGCCGACCAGGTCTACGAATCTATTCCAACTACCAACGAATTCCTAGGATTTTAGGCGGAATGGGGATTGCTATTCTTTCTACCTCTCGAGGTATAATGACAGATCGAGAAGCTCGCTTAGAAGGAGTTGGGGGAGAAATTTTGTGTTATATATGGTGATTCTTTTCCTAGGGCATAAAAATTGGATCTCTAACTTCTAGGTTGTGAAAAGAAAAAGAGAGGAAAGGTGAGTTATATGACTGCTCCCCCATTAATTGATACTTCAAGGGAGGCTTGCCCGGAATAAAAAAAAAACAAAAACGGATTCATGAGGGTTTAATTACCGAATCACTTCTCAATGGTCTGTTCCGTGTCCCTTTAGACAATTAAAATCTAATTCCAGGTTATGCTTCGGGGAGGATCGACGTTTATCCGGATACTGCCAGGAGATAGAGTCAAAATCGAAGTAAGTAGTTATGGTTCAACCGGCAAGGAATGTATAATTTATAGACTTCGCAAGGAAGATTTGAACGATTCGGGGATTTTTTTATTTCATTCGTGGGGGTTCGCGGTTCAAAAATTAAGGAAACTTTTTTTACTTCAAAGAATAGATTGAATAGATTCAGAATTAAGGTAAGGAATCGTAAATATGAAAATAAGGGCTTCCGTTCGTAAAATTTGTGAAAAATGTCGACTGATCCGTAGGCGCGGACGAATTATAGTGATTTGTTCTAATCCAAGACATAAACAGAGACAAGGATAATCTTTTGAGCTTTTTTTTTTTCTAAAGGAAGGATCAATGTAAAAAAAAGAATCTGTTTTAACATGAAATGGATATCTCCGTATATTTCTGACTCATATTTATGAGATGATAAAATATGATATTTATGAGATGATAAAATATGACAAAACCTATACCAAGAATTAGTTCACGCAGAAATGGACGTATCGGTTTGCGTAAGAGTGGACGTAGAATTCCAAAAGGAATTATTCATGTTCAAGCGAGTTTCAACAATACCATTGTAACTGTTACAGATGTACGAGGGCGGGTGGTTTCTTGGTCCTCCGCGGGTACTTCTGGATTCAAAGGCGCAAAAAGAGGAACACCTTTTGCTGCTCAAGCCGCCGCGGCGAATGCTATTCGTACAGTAGTGGATCAAGGTATGCAACGCGCAGAAGTCATGATAAAAGGTCCTGGTCCGGGACGAGATGCAGCATTACGAGCTATTCGTCGAAGTGGTATACTATTAAGTTTCGTACGTGATGTAACTCCTATGCCACATAATGGATGTAGACCCCCTAAAAAAAGACGTGTATAGAAATAAGAATTGAACTAATTTCAAGAGAAATAAATGATTCAATAATCTAATCAAATAACAATAATATATTATTATGGTTCGAGAGGAAATAGCAGGATCCACTCGAACACTACAGTGGAAGTGTGTTGAATCAAGAATAGACAGTAAGCGTCTTTATTATGGGCGTTTCGTTCTGTCCCCGCTTATGAAAGGTCAAGCCGATACCATAGGTATCGCTATGCGACGGACTTTACTTGAAGAAATAGAGGGAACATGTATAACACGTGCAAAATCTGAAAAAGTACCACATGAATATTCTACGATAGTGGGTGTTGAAGAATCAGTACATGAAATTTTAATGAATTTGAAAGAAATTGTATTGAGAAGTAATCTATATGGCACTCGAGACGCATCCATTTGCGTCAAAGGCCCCGGATACATAAGAGCTCAAGATATTATCCTACCACCCTCTGTAGAAATAGTTGACACTACACAGCATATAGCTACCCTAACAGAGCCTCTGGATTTGTGTATTGGATTACAAATCCAAAGAGATCGTGGATATCGTATGAGACCCACAAATAACTCTCAAGATGGAAGTTATCCTATAGATGCTGTATCCATGCCTGTTCGAAATGCGAATCATAGTATTTATTCTTATGGGAATGGAAATGAAAAACAAGAGATCCTTTTTCTAGAAATATGGACAAATGGAAGTTTAACTCCTAAAGAAGCACTCCATGAAGCTTCTCGTAATTTGATTGATTTTTTTATTCCTTTTCTACATGCAGAGGAAAAGGACATGAATTTCGAAGAAAAGAAAAGCAGATTTACTTTACCCCCTTTTACCTTTCATGATAGATTAGCTAATCTAAAGAAAAACAAAAAAGAAATTGCATTGAAATGTATTTTTATTGACCAATCAGAATTGCCTTCCAGGACCTATAATTGTCTCAAAAGGTCCAATATACATACATTATTGGACCTTTTGAGTAACAGTCAAGAAGATCTTATGAAAATTGAATATTTTCGGATAGAAGATGTAAAACAGATAGTGGACATTCTACAGAAGCATTTCACAATTAATTTACCTAAGACTAAGTTTTCATTTTAAATCTATCACAATTACTTCATCTTTTTTCTCTATTTTATAAATTTTATAAAAAAAAAAAGTTTATATTTATATATTCAAATTAAATATAAAAAAGTTTATATATTAAATATATTTATATTTTATATATTAAATTTGATATATTAAATTGATATAATTGATATATTAAATATATTTATATATTAATTTATAATTAATTTATAAATATAATTAAAAATAATATAAATTATATAAATATAAATTATATTATATAAATATAATATAAATATAATATTATATATAAGATAAAGATTATATATAAGATAAGAAATTTTTTAATCTTAAGCACAATCCGTATTGAGAAAGATTAAAAATAATGTATCTAGGGAGGATTCAGTTTGAATCGACTATTCCCTAGATACCTACGCGCAGTATTTTACGGTTGAATCAATTTAAAAAAGACCTAAAGTCAGGGATTTATCAATAGGTAATGTTGCTCCAATACCTAACCAAAGAGCTACTGCGGTACCGGTCAAAAAGACTGTTGTAGCTACTGGACGACGAAATGGATTTTGGAATTTATTGACATTCTCCAAAAAGGGTACTGTTAATAATCCCGCAGGTACTGAAACCATTAAAAGAACACCCAACAACTTATTTGGTACTGTGCGAAGTATTTGAAATACGGGAAAGAAGTACCATTCGGGTAATATTTCCAAAGGAGTTGCAAATGGATCCGCCGGTTCACCAATCATTGAGGGTTCTAGGACCGCTAAGCCTACGTTACATGCTATAGTACCCAAAATAACTACTGGAAAAATATATAAAAGATCATTGGGCCATGCGGGTTCTCCGTAATAATTATGTCCCATCCCTTTAGCCAATTTAGCTCTTAATACAGGATCATTCAAGTCAGGTTTCTTTGTTATTGGGATAGGTGAATTCTTATGTTTCCACCCCCCGAAGGAACCGGACATGATAATTTTTCATCATCCGGCTCGAGCAAGAATCAAATCAAAGGAATGACAGAAGTAGATCTATATCAAATCTATATTTCATCCATATCTACACATATATAGTGACTCTATGTAAGAAAATATTTATCGAACCCCACTTTCCGGAGTTGCAACTATTCATTGGCAAGAATTAAGTTCTTACAGGTAAATGCTCAATATCCAAGTAGGCTTAAAATTTGATCATGATCAAGTGCTTTTTGGATTATCTCATATCTTGTGATTGGTATTTATTCTCACAATATCGTGAGTCTTCTTATAAATACAAAGAATTTACTTGTTACTAATACAGTTTAACCTCTGTTCTTCCTTAGATCCCTTATTTCACTCCGATAGTATCATGGATCCGGACGGATGCAAAGGAAATGGATGCATTTCCATACTATAAACTATAAATAAGTAAGTAGAATAGATAAAACATAATCCAGATTATGCCACATCATCTATTTTACAGGATCTTACGGAGCCTGTCCATGCATGACATGGATTCGGGTATAATCATGGAAAAGATTCTCCTCAAGCGAACCGGCCTATCTTCCGCTACGTAAGGGAACTCGCGCGGTGATTGGATGCGGAGACACGTTTGGTTGTGAATTCCAATGTGGCGGATAAAATCATATATCCGCATGGCCCAATCAATAGTTCAAGTCACACACTCCCATAATCCATCTTCTCTTCGGAGGATCCACTTCAACTATTCATATCAAAGTATCAAATAAAGAATACTTTGGAGTTGAAGAGAAATATCCAAATAACATGTCTTATTTTTTTTCAATAATCCATATTTGTAGCAATGAGATACTATTGTTCCTTTCCGAAATAATATAGGATCGATTACAAATATCTATGATCTGTCTTCTTTAGTTTATAAAGGACCTGAAATACCTTGCTTACGTATCATTGAGAAGTGCATTAACATAAATACAGCAGTAAGAAGAGGCAATACAAAAGTGTGTAAACTATAAAAACGAGTCAAAGTGGATTGACCCACACTAGCACTTCCGCGTAATAACTCTACCAAAGGCGATCCTATTACAGGAATAGCTTCAGGTACGCCTGTCACAATTTTGACTGCCCAATAACCAATTTGGTCCCAAGGTAAGGAATAACCAGTTACACCAAAAGATGCAGTCAATACAGCGAGAACTACACCCGTAACCCAAGTTAATTCGCGAGGTTTTTTAAATCCGCCTGTGAGATACACACGAAATACGTGCAAAATCATCATTAGAACCATCATACTTGCTGACCATCGATGAACTGATCGGATTAACCAGCCAAAGTTGGCCTCAGTCATTATGTATTGAACAGAGGAAAAGGCCTCTGTAACAGTTGGTCGATAGTAAAAAGTCATAGCAAAACCCGTAGCTACTTGTACTAAAAAACAAGTAAGTGTGATCCCCCCTAAACAATAAAATATGTTGACGTGAGGAGGAACGTATTTGCTAGTTATATCATCTGCAATCGCCTGAATCTCGAGACGCTCTTCGAACCAGTCATATACTTTATTGAGATAGGTAACCAGGGGGAACTCCCCCCCCCCCCCCCCCGAGAACCGTATATGAGAATTTAATCTCGTACGGCTCAAGCAAAAACATACAAATACTGTTTAAACGAATATGTAATAGAATTTTTGAAACTTTTTAGTCACTCGATTCAATCTACCCCGAGGCTCAAAAGAAATGCAAATCCGAAATCTGTTCTTTGTAATGATAATGCTAAAAAAAATCAAGTTAGCTCATCCATCTTTCTTTTTTATATTGATTATTACAGGCCTCTTGAATCTTCTCTTCCCTATTTAGTATTTTTTTTTAGTTTTTTTGCGTAATGAAAATTGACTATTGTTTTACTTTTAATAGGAATTCTCTTGTTGAGACCCTATGAATCAATTGAAACCTCAGATTCATACTAGAACCACGATGATTCATCAATAAGTCCCTAAACAAAATTAAAACTCAAAGGTTCTCTGAGTAAGAACCATTTGATCATCACTTATTTAATGAATAGATGTAGTGACTCAACAAAATCCAGAGAAATAGTTGTACTTTCGTCAAAGTACATAATTCTGAAAAAATAAAAATTGTTTGATTTATAACTTTTTTCATTTTTTTTTGAGTCCGGTTACGAGGTTTTAATAATAGGTATGAATCATAGTCCAAATATTTCTTTTCTTGATCTATTCGATATATTTCGTGCTCCGGAAACTAGAATAAATATAAATATCCGACGGGGTGGAATCATCTCTATCGAGATGACAGATCCACTTTCTGTATATCCATAGGATCAATTATAACAAGTCACACACTCATATTCCGGAAATGAAATACCGAAACAAAGGAATTTCACGGTCGAACTACAAAAATAGGCTTGAAATCCGAGTCCTAAGTTGTTTTTTTTTTTTTTACTATACTAGTACTTCATTGCTCTTATGAACCTAACTCACTGAAATTCCATCCAATAGAACGGAAGAATTATAAATCTCCAAAATAATAGATAGGAATACCGCAAATAGAGCCATTGCGACTCCCATGAGAGGAGTAGTACCCCAGCCCGGAGCTACTTTACCATATTCCGAATTCAACGGTTTCAATAAATCCCCTACAAGAGTTCGTCTTGGCCCAGATCTAGAACTACCCTCAACAGTTTGTGTAGCCATAAATACTATTTAATCGGTTGAGATCTGTTGACTTTGTATACCATTCCGTTGTAGTTGTAAATAAACAATCTTATTGTAGACCTTTCGCGATCTTGAAATCGAATAATGGAAACAGCAACCTTAGTCGCCATCTCCATATCTGGTTTACTTGTAAGCTTTACTGGGTACGCCTTATATACTGCTTTTGGGCAACCCTCTCAACAACTAAGAGACCCATTCGAGGAACACGGGGACTAGTCGAAGTAATGAACCTCCCAATATGCCATATTGGGAGGTTCATTACTTCAATTGAGATAATGAAAAATCATTTCATTTTTTAGTCGGAACCTTAGGGGGTTCTCGAAAAAAGATAGCGAAAAAAATTATCCCTAGAGTAGAGACTAACAGGAATGTATAAACCAATGCTTCCATAGATTCGATCGTGGTTTACAATTATAGCTTCCAAATCTATTTATTTTGTTTTGGATCATTTATCAATCAGATAAAGAAAGGGAAAGGGTTAAAGAAAAAGCCGTGATTCAAGTCACGATTTCTCTGTCCCCTATCCCATGTAAAAAAAATAAAATTCAAATGTAGGCGAAAAATACCAGAGTAATGTTGTATCAGACTGTCTGTCTCCTTGTGGTTGGATCTCCAATTTTTTGGAATGTTCCAAATTCCACTTGAGCATCCAAATCTGGATCAATACCAGCAAAAACATCCCGGAACAAGGTTCTAGCGCCATGCCAAATGTGTCCGAAAAAGAAAAGCAAAGCAAATGAAGCATGCCCGAAAGTGAACCAACCCCTGGGACTGCTACGAAAAACACCGTCGGATTTCAAAGTAGCCCGATCCAATTCAAAAATTTCCCCCAACTGGGCGCGTCTAGCATATTTTTTCACAGTAGCTGGATCACTGTAACTAACTCCATTAAGTTCGCCACCATAGAATTCAACAGTTACACCTACTTGTTCGACACTATACTTTGATTCTGCCCTTCTAAAAGGAACATCGGCTCTCACAATTCCATCTCCATCTACCAAAACTACTGGAAATGTTTCAAAAAAAGTAGGCATACGACGTACAAAAAGCTCGTGTCCTTCTTTATCTCTAAAGATAGGGTGTCCTAACCACCCAACAGCTATTCCATCCCCATTGTCCATTGAGCCCGCTCTGAACAATCCTCCCTTTGCCGGATTATTACCAATGTAATCATAAAAAGCTAATTTTTCGGGAATTTTCGACCAAGCTTCCGATAAACTCAGATTTTCAGCTAGTCCAGCACCAACTCTTCGATATATTTCTTGCTGAAAATATCCCTGATCCCACTGATAACGAGTGGGGCCAAATAATTCAATCGGGGTAGTTGCTGAACCATACCACATAGTTCCGGCAACAACGAAAGCTGCAAAAAATACAGCAGCAATACTACTGGAAAGGACAGTTTCAATATTTCCCATACGTAATCCTTTGTATAGACGTTGAGGCGGGCGGACGCTAAGATGGAATAGACCTGCTAATATGCCTAATGTCCCCGCTGCAATATGATGAGAAGCTATGCCTCCTGGAACAAAAGGATCAAAACCTTCCGCGCCCCACGCTGGATTTACAGGTTGGACTTTTCCAGTTAGTCCATAAGGATCGGACACCCATATTCCAGGACCATACAAGCCTGTTACATGAAATGCACCAAAACCAAAACAAGCTACCCCTGAAAGAAATAAATGAATTCCAAAAATCTTGGGCAAATCCAAAGAGGGTTTTCCCGTACGCTCATCACAGAATATTTCTAGGTCCCAATACACCCAATGCCAGATAGCCGCCAGGAAGCACAAGCCGGAAAACACAATATGTGCACCTGCCACACCTTCGTAACTCCAAAGACCCGGATTCGTTATAGTTCCCCCTGTAATACTCCAACCACCCCATGAATTGGTTATTCCTAAACGAGTCATGAAGGGTATAACGAACATACCCTGTCTCCACATTGGATCAAGAACGGGGTCAGAAGGATCAAAAACCGCTAATTCGTATAGAGCCATTGAGCCGGCCCAACCAGAAACTAAAGCTGTATGCATTATGTGGACAGAAAGTAACCGACCGGGATCATTCAATACAACGGTATGAACACGATACCAAGGCAAACCCATGGAAATACCCCTTTATCAAAGATAAATAGACACTATGTAACTTTATCGCATTGGACTAAAAAACAAAAATATATATACTATGTACCTAACCTTTTTCAGTAGATTATCTATGAACAAGGGTTCATATTTATTCCGTTACATTGGAAATAATAGAAAATTTCTGTTCGTAGGAACAAAGAGAAGCAGATCTATTCTATACCCGATAAGTAACAATACGCAATGGGGAATTTATTTCATTTTTGGAAAACGAATGCATAAACACTTGTTGATTATTCGAACGATCCCCTCATAAGAATTTTTCTTTATTTTATTCATTCCCGATTTCTGTATGAACCCCCCAATCTATGTATAAAATAGGAGAAACAGAAATTCAAATTATGAGGACAAAATAATAAATTCATTGTTACGTTTCCACATCAAAGTAAAATATAGTACTTAAATTTCTTTTTTTTTATTTAATGCCCATTGGTGTTCCAAAAGTACCTTTTCGGAATCCTGGAGAGGAAGATGCAGTTTGGATTGACATATAGTGCGACTTGTCAGACATATTGGGTCATATGGGATTTACCCGTTCTCTCTCCCGATCGAGATATCCTCTGTTTCGCCCAAGAAAGATTGATTGAACCTTCAAAAACTCGGAGCGCGAAGTACAATTAAATCACATTTTTTTAAAGATCAATAATCTAAATTAGAAGAATTTATGGTTGGCTTGTACCAATAAAATGAAATATTAAGGCTCCGTTCAGAAAATACCAAATTGGTAATATAGGTACCATTACCACTTGTATCATAAAGGATTTTTATCCCCTAGGGGTTATCTCAAACTACCAATCAACGGAATAGTATAATAAAAATATCAAATAGTTTGGCGGAAGGTATGAAAAGAATTGAAAAAAATCGTAGAAAAAGTGGCACTGACATAATTTGCCCTATATGTGCAAATATAATTCGGATAGATATTTACCCGGAGTAGAACATGAACCTAAAAGAATGAAATGGGCCCATTTAGGAACAAGAAAATGACATCGTGATTTGAATCTCGATGAAACAATACATCAATGAGAGGTTAGTTCAATAATAATATAATAAGTTTTTTGAATTCTTTTTTTTTTTTTTTAGATAGGGTTTTCTAGGGAAGGAAGCAAAAACTTATGAAGTTTATTGAAAAAAAGAATGAATAATATAAGAAAAAGTCCTTTCATTAGAGAAAAACCCCTGTTAAAAAAAAAAAAGAAATAGAACTGGAATCGATACATTGATTTTATTTTCGCTTTTTTGAACCGTATGCACCCAAAGGTGCATGTACGGTTACTAAAGGATACAATTTTGTCCTAATCAACCGACTTTATCGAGAAAGATTACTTTTTTTAGGACAAGAGGTTGATAGCGAGATCTCGAATCAACTTGTTGGTCTTATGGTCTATCTTAGTATAGAGAACGATACTAAGGATCTTTATTTGTTTATAAACTCCCCCGGGGGATGGGTAATACCAGGAATAGCTATTTATGATACTATGCAATTTGTGCCACCTGAGGTGCATACAATATGCATGGGATTAGCCGCTTCAATGGGATCTTTCATTCTGGTCGGAGGAGAAATTACCAAACGTCTAGCATTCCCTCACGCTTGGCGCCAATGAGTTTTTTATTTGAAAAAAAAAAAGACTATGTCTTCGCCATATAGAACATGAATAATAAGTAATAATAGCATGGCATTTTAAGTTCGATATGAACAAACCTTTTTTGTTTTTTCATAACATGAAATTATATATCGAAATAGTAGTATGAAACAAAGGTTATTTCCGATTTGATCTTATGCGTCGGAGGTCTGTTTCAGCGTCACAAACCATTTTTCTTACACACCAGAAGTGCCTTTCTGATATTAATGTTATAAAAAAGAAAAAAAAAAAAAAGATCTTTTTTCTGATCGGGTCAGAAAAACCTTGGGATTGCTAAATTAAAGACGAGATAAATAAGAAATATATAAAGCAACAGAACCATCATAGTATTTTTGACTTCTACGAAAGGAAGGATGGTAAGTGGATCATTCAACGATCTGGATCGGATGGACTCTATTTGTTTCTAGTACCTTTTTTGTCCCTTTCCTTGGCGGACGGAAGGGAAAGGTCAATTCCATTGCGGAGCCGTATGCAATGTACAAAAGATGCCTGTACGGTTGTTCAATTCTATCTTTTTCTTATTGTTATTTTTATTCCTTCGACCAATCGTGTGAGATAGAGGAGCCGCTCATGATGGATGTTATATAATCAGGGTTATGATTCACCAACCTGCTAGTTCTTTTTATGAGGCACAGGCAGGGGAATTCCTCCTGGAAGCAGAAGAACTACTGAAACTTCGCGAAACCCTCACAAGGGTTTATGTACAAAGAACGGGCAACCCTTTATGGGTTGTATCCGAAGACATGGAAAGGGATGTTTTTATGTCAGCAACAGAAGCCGAAGCTTACGGCATTATTGATCTTGTAGCGGTCGAAAATGCTGGGGATCCCGTGTAAATACATGATTCCATTTCAAACCGTAATTTGAATTTTCCGCGATTTGATATTGAATTTTTTTATTTTACTCAAGTCAAATATTCATAATCATCAGGTTAAGATCGATCTAAACCAGCCTATTATAATCCCATCATATATATACGATTCAACATGCCAACTATTAAACAACTTATTAGAAATGCAAGACAGCCAATCAGAAATGTCACGAAATCCCCCGCTCTTCGGGGATGCCCTCAGCGTCGAGGAACATGTACTAGGGTGTATGTGCGACTCGTTTAGATCATGAGCTCGAACAAATGATACAATTGTTCCAGTATCAATGACTAGTACCAATGAATAGATAGAATGGAAAAATGGAAGAATAGTGTCTACTATCTAAATAAAACTAAAAAAAAGATGTATCATATACCTTACCTCTATTGATTGTGTATGAATTTTATGGTTTCTGTTGGTGCAAATCCAATCACCTCGATTTGAGATGAAAAAAAATTCTCCATTGGTAGCAAAAGGTTATCCATTAAGCGGGGAAACAATATTTAAGAAGCAAAACAATTATGCTCCTATTCTTGAAATAACGGACTAACAGGGTCAGCTACCTAGCCAACTTTCATAATTAAATGCCGTCACTGTATGGATAGCTCTCATTGTGAAAAGACCTATTACTGTATAATTCATGGGTAGAGCCAAAAAGTGCGAACTGTACAAGTTACCAAAAACATTGATTAAATGGAATGGGAGAAAGAGCTCCGGTGTATAGAGAGGACCTCGCCGTTTAAGAAGTAACCATAGAAACGAAGGAATCCACTATTTTTTTTTTTTTTTTTTCTAATTTATCAATTTTGTACTTTACAATACAATTTTTTTTATTATTGATTGGATTGGTCTAATTTCTTATTTCCACAAGCGAAATACCTGACTGAAAGAAATAAAATAAAAAATTGTGGTTGGGAAGGTTATAGTAGCAAAAGCCATTGGAATTTTTATTTTATATATCGGAATAATCAGTTTTGTTATTAATTGAACCGGGGAAAAAGAATGACTGAACGAACAGAAATCAATTAGTTATTCATCAAAGTTTAATTTGATTAAATGACCAGAGTTAGACGAGGATATACAGCTCGGAGACGCCGAACAAAAATGCGTTTATTTGCATCAAGCTTTCGAGGGGCTCATTCAAGACTTACTCGAACTATTACTCAACAGAAAATGAGAGCTTTGGTTTCCGCTTATAGAGATAGAGGTAGGCAAAAGAGAGATTTTCGTCGTTTGTGGATCACTCGGATAAATGCAGTAACTCGTGAGAACGAGGTTTCCTATAGTTATAGTAGATTGATACATAATCTGTACAAGAGGCAATTGCTTCTTAATCGTAAAATACCTGCGCAAATAGCTATATTAAATAAGAATTGTCTTTGCATTATTTACAAAAGGATTGCCAAATAAAAGAGATTATAAAATTATATACAGGAATGGTTGAAACAAAATTCCCCGGAGAATAA